GTATTACTTTCTATACAGTAAAATTTTCTATTTATACAAAAATTAGAATTTCTATAGATCCAAAATTATTTTCCTAAATTTGTTTATGATTAGAAAACATAGTAGTTGGTAGTTCTTAACAGGGTATTTTTTAGTATTCGTACCTTAAATACTAATAATAAATATAAATTCTATTAAATCAAAATAAATATGATGGAAGCGAAAGAGGAGGAAAGAAAAGAGTAGATAAAATTTGATACCAAGCTATATACGAATCTTTCACATCCTCTTTTTTATATTTAATTAATTCAATGTCGTTTTATTAAGACTTCATTCCGTAAAAATTCCTGCCTTCTTTGAAATATCATGAACTGTTCTTGTTGGTTGAGCGCCTTTTTTAAGGAAATCGAGAATAGCAGGAAAATTTAAATAAGTTTGATTTGTTATCGGATCATAAAAACCCACTTTCCGAAGATCTCTTCCTTCTCTTCGGGATCGAACATCAATTGCAACGATTCGATAAACGGCTCATTGGGATAGATGTATATGAATAATACCCCCCCTAGAAACGTATAAGAGGCTTTGGCCTCGTACGGCTCGAGAAAAAAAATTCAAAAATTCAATGAGTAGAAGTTAACTCTCTGTATAAAATTCAAATATTAAATAGATTAATAAAAACATTAAAAAAATTAACCAGTATTGAAACCCGAAATATTTTTTTTCATAAAAAGCATTCGTAAAATTCGTACTCTCGTAACTCAAGTTCAATAACTCTCAAATATCTCAACAGAGAATCCTTAAGTACTCTTTTTATTGAGTAGTCTCTAACCCGTTTTTTTGTTTGTCTCATTTTTGAGAATCTATTGTGATTCTTCATTCTGATCTAGTTGTTCAAACAATTGAAAACGGGATTTCCTTGTTTCAGGATTCTTTATCCTTACTTTGAATCTTTGGGTTTAGACATGACTTCGGTGATCTTTAATCGTTTTATTAAAAAAGGGCAGCAACAAGCCCCTTATTTTGTTTATGATTTCTTTTCTTTCTATCAAAGACTCATACAAACGCTTGATTCACGCATGATAGACTTTTGATTCAAAAAATTTTACAATTTTAAGAAAATTTCCTTTTCCATTGTAAAATTACTTGAAAGGGCCTTTTTTCAATATAAAAATAAAAAGACTTACGAAGTTGTTCCAACTTATTGATTCGCACTAACCCTAGATCCTTACTCCTGCGAAAGGAATAAAAACTTTCTATTTTCCTCGAGCTCCATCCTGTACTCTTTTTTATATTCAAAAAAAGTGCAAGACTCTAATAAAATAGAACACAAAATGTCGAGCCAAGAGCACCTCTATTCCTAATATAAAAAGTGGCGGATCAAAAAATCCACAGCAGATCATGTCCTTCAATTCAAGTCGCACGTTGCTTTCTACCACATCGTTTTAAACGAAGTTTTACCATAACATTCCTTTAGTTTGTGTAATTGATTCAATGATGGAATCATGAATAGTCATAGTTCAGTCAGTATATCGTAATCTATACTTTTTCTTTATCTATACTCTTTCTTTCTCTATGAATGGAATAGTGAATTTAGGCGTAAAAGGTTCAGTCAGAATTCAAATGAATCCCATATTAGATTGTATATATGTAAAATCTAAATCTGAATAGAAATCTATATTTATATATATATATATATATATATTAATTTTTTAATTAAAACTCTTAGAATCTACGGTTCTACCTTACTTAATAGACTTAATAGATTTTTTTGAATTCGGTTGAAATGATGAAAAATAAGTTGATTCTTCTTTTCATTTCAATATAAAAAATATTGCATTTTTAAACAGAAAGAGAAAGATGGTGTACAAAGGCAATAGACGCTTGATTTCGTAATGACTGTACTCTGGGACGGAAGGATTCGAACCTCCGAATAGCGGGACCAAAACCCGTTGCCTTACCGCTTGGCTACGCCCCATTTCGATTTTTATTCAAGATTACTAAAAGAGTAATATTGCTATTGGTTATTCGTCAATTCAATTTAAGCCCAAATTAAATATAGATTACATTGGTGCTAGAACGTGTAGATAGCAAATCAAACTGACTTTATTGATCATTACATAGAATTCAATTAAGATATTGTATGAAAATATTATTTCTTTCATTCTCATAAGAGAATGAAAGGATTTTTGATTGAGTAAGTTCAACAAAGTCTTTTTAGACTATCTTTCTTTATTTTTTTCCTTATATAAAAAATATATTAATAACTCAATCAAAATTAAATTATCCACAATAACACCAATTTTTGTTATGCTTAATATATTTAATTTGATCTGTATTTGTTTGAATTCTGCCCTTTTTTCAAGCACTTTTTTAGTCGCCAAATTACCGGAGGCCTACGCCTTTTTGAATCCAATCGTAGATGTTATGCCCGTAATACCTCTTTTCTTTCTTCTCTTAGCCTTTGTTTGGCAAGCAGCTGTAAGTTTTCGATGAAATTCTTAATACTGTCTTAGAAAAATTCACGATTTTTATTTTTAATCTTACAACAATTCAAAAGATCAAAAAAATCTTGACATTAGGAACGAACTCTAAATTCAAACATTGCATTTTTTGGTAGCCGTACTAAATATGGATAATTATATTTCCTCAATTTTATTCTCTTTTCCCTAAATGAAAGAACCTAATTAGATTCGAGTTCACAAAAAAAAATCTCTAGATGTTAGTAGGCAAATCTGTTTGAATATGAAAGACTCGACTATTATCTTATTACAAATGACTTTCTGAAACCTTTTTTTTTTATTTTTTTTCTCAAAAAAAATAAAACACTTGATTTATTGGTATAAAAATTAGATATTTGGTATAAAAATAGAGAATCTATTCTCTTTTTTTTTTTTTCAAAAAAAAAAAGTAAGATCTTGGAGATTGTGTAATGCTTACTCTCAAACTTTTTGTATACACTGTAGTTATATTCTTTGTTTCTCTCTTCATATTTGGATTCCTATCTAATGATCCAGGACGTAATCCGGGACGTGAAGAATAAAAAAGAAAGTTTTTTTATTACTTTAGTTAATTAGTGGAAAGGCTCTAATTTTAGTAGGATTTTATCTAGTACACATCATCAAAAGGAAAAAAGGAAAGAGAGGGATTCGAACCCTCGGTACGATTAACTCGTACAATGGATTAGCAATCCAACGCTTTAGTCCACTCAGCCATCTCTCCTAATCGAAAAGGGATACTTTTTAGGTTCCATTAGACAAAAAAAGGCTTGAAAAAAAAAAACCTTCTCCACTTTATTCTTAAAAAACTTTCTTTTTTTTTTTTTATAGATTATTCTTTAATATTATATATATTTTTTTCATTTTCTCTATTTTATTATATAATTTTCTCTATTTTATTCTATATATATAAATATAGAAAATTTATTTTTTAATATATATTATGATAATATATTTATCATATATTTATATATAGAATTAATATATATATATTACTATTAATATAAGAGAAAAAAAAAAAAAGAAAAACACAATAATAGAAATAATAGAAATAGAGAATCCTTTTTTTATTTTGTCTCGTCCAAACACATGTAAAAGATCCTTTTTATTTTAATAGCCTGGCCTGGTCAGTCCCCAGCCGGGCCTTTTTTTATTAAAGTTAAAAAGACTCATCCGATGGATTTTTAGCCAAAAAAAATATGAAATAAAAAAAATCTGATTTTTTATTACACTCCAAATTACTTTGTTCGACAAAAGGTCAATTTATATACAATAATTGCATTGTAGCGGGTATAGTTTAGTGGTAAAAGTGTGATTCGTTCCTTTAACCCCTTTAATAGTTAAAGGGTCTCTCGGTTTGATTAATATTCCGATCAAAAACTTTATTTCTTAAAAGGATTTAGTCCTTTACCTTTCAATGAAAGATTCGAGGAAGATTATAGATTCTCGTAATTTGTATCCAAAGACTCTAATCAATTGTAAATTTGGATTATGAAATTCCGAAACATAATTTTTGAATTGGATGACTATTTACAATTCAATAAGTATAACAAGAGGATCCATGGATAAAGCCAGAAAAGTTTCTTTCTAATCGTAACTAAATCTTCAGTTCTATTTATTGTTTGGTATAGCAAAAATTGAAGCAAAATAGCTATTAAACGAGAACTTTGGTTTACTAAAGACATCGACATATTATATTGTTTTAGCTCGGTGGAAACAAAATACTTTTCCTAAGGATTCCGTTAAATAGAAATAAAGAACGAAGTAACTAGAAAGATTGTTCGAGTTTTCCGTTTCTATCTTCTAGAAGGATCATCTAGAAAGCAAAATTTTCTGTGAAAGCGCCCAGACGGAAAAAAAGCTAACATAGATGTTATGGGTCGAATTTTTATTTCGTTCCCGTCTTTTTTTATTTGGGAATTTCTCCATCCATCATAAAGGAGCCGAATGAAACCAAAGTTTCATGTTCGGTTTTGAATTAGAGACGTTAAAAATATAAAAATGATCAATCGACGTCGACTAAAACCCTTAGCCTTCCAAGCTAACGATGCGGGTTCGATTCCCGCTACCCGCTCTAAATTCTAAATTGCCCCTTTTGATTTTTTATTAGAGACAATTTTCTCTAGTAGAATTTTCTAATAGCAATTGTGTATTGAATTCACTTCAATACACAATTGCTAAAAAGATTTCGCCCATTCTTTTTTTTAACAATTGGAAAGTCAAAAAAAGCGAAAAGCGTCCATTGTCTAATGGATAGGACATAGGTCTTCTAAACCTTTGGTATAGGTTCAAATCCTATTGGACGCAATATCAATATATTTATATCTATATTGATATTTAGTTATTATTTCCATTTCTAATTTCTATATATTATATCGAATATTATATAGAATATATTTTTTTCTATTTAGAAAAAAGATAAGAAAGACATTCTGAATGCTTTAAGATTGAATATTAAACAAATATGAGTTATATACTTCTTTCTATTATTATATACTTAAACGAACTATACTTCTATTTATAGTT